TAGATTTCTCATAAATCTATCCCATTTCAAATTCTTTCTAGTTAACCCAAAGAAATTAATTAGATGAGTTTCAAACTTGAATTTTGATTAATAATTTAATATTAATAAATTTAATATTAATAAAAAAGTATTATAATAGATTATTAATTAATAAGTCTTTTTTATAGTTTTTTCTTTTCTCCTACCTTCAGAGGAATAAAGCATCGGCATTTGTGCACTATCATTAGAATCTTCTGAAAGGTAACTATCTCAGTTTCATATATCATATATTTAAATAGGAAGTATCATGTATCTTCATATGTATATCTTATATTTTATTTTTGATATATAAATTTATATAGAATTCTTGAAAAAGGCTTTCTTTCACACGAAAGAAAAGCCTTACTATCTTTGGGATCTGATACTACACCGCTGCTCAAAACTTTAGGGGATCAACTCTATTACAGAAGCGGATTCCTAACTATGATATAAGTAAGCAGTTCTTATTGTATCGGCCCCAAACCCCGCTAATTGGTCTTTACGGTGCTTCCTCTATCAATTAGATCCTTTATCCATAGAAAAAAGTATCTAGACATCTCTATTTCTTCACACTTCGACTTCTATGAAGTTTATTTACTACAGCTGATAAAAATCGTTGTTTTGGACGATCCATATGTAGAAAGCCCGCTGTTTTTTTCTAGTATTTATTAGCGGATTTGCTCTTTCTTTTCTCTTTCTATAGTGGAGATAGTCGCACGTAATGACAGATCACAGCCATATTATTAAAAGCTTGTGGTAAGAAGGGGTTTCGTTCTAGTGCCCGAAAATAATATTCCAAAGCTTTGGTATGTTCTCCGTTACTTGTGTGGATAAGGCCTATATTATAAAGTATATAACTTCGATCATAGGGATCAATTTCTAGTCGCATAGCTTCATAATAATTCTGTAAAGCTTCTGCATAATTTCCTTCAGATTGAGCCGACATCCGTTACGGTCGCCATCGTTATTCTGTTCACAGAATCTCCGTTACAGAACCGTACGTGAGATTTTCACCTCATACGGCTCCTCCTTTTTTTTATGTGCATAATGATAACAATACATAGAATAAAAAATGCAATATTATCATTATGAACTGAGCAGGGCTAGTGTTTTTACAAGAAATCTCTAGCCAACCTTCCTGTAAAAGATCTTTTCTTAACATCAAATATGTTGGTACTGGATAAAAAAGATGGTAACTTCATCAATTTCTTTGTCCTCAACGCCACTTCATTTTTTTTCTGGGAATTATTCACTTCAACAGTCTTCGATGGTTATACGGGTATGCAAAATACAAACGAGATGGGTCTTTGTTGTCCCAACCACTCTTCTTAGTCCCGATCCCAGGAGGGGAGGGGGATAATCTTATTAAACAAGGTTTTCCTATTGTTGATTCCAAGGCGTAGTGCTTCTTCCCTTATGCTGCCCACTTTGACTAGTGGACTAGTGTTGACCTAATCCACAGGCATAGGTAAAACCCTTTGCTTAATACTAGAAATCAAAAAGTATCCGAGGCTGCATTAATCGAGGATACACGACAGAAGGAATTAATTGTTTTATTTACAAACTTCACCTTCAGTAAGCGTAGATTTTTTTTTCAAAAACCTTTTTATTTCTATACCGAATCAAATAATGTCCTAAGACTGAGAGCGGGAAATTCAAAATAGAAAGATCTAGAAATTCAATAATCAAATCGCACCATCTCTGTAATAGGTAAATGCCTCCTTTTCTCCGGAAGTTGTCGGAATTATTCGTAATAAGATATTGGCTACAATTGAAAAAGTCTTATCAATAAAATTTCCATTTATACGAGATCTAGGCATAGGTAATAATCCATTCTCTAATTTATTATTTTAATTACCTCTCGTGAGAAAAGAATCCCACAAACGGAGGAATTGTACAGTACGAAATAACATAAAAACAGACTCATTAAAAAAAAATCGTCTTTATTCAACCTTCTACAGGGGGTTTTTCTTTGATTTTATGAAAATCAAAAGTTTTCTATTTTTATATTTATAATTGATTGTATGTACCTTTCATCTACCTTCCAAATAAAAAAAGAATATGAATGACTCACTAGTTATCCCGTTTCTGGTCCATAATCATTATGTGGGAGAGATGGCCGAGTGGTTCAAGGCGTAGCATTGGAACTGCTATGTAGACTTTTGTTTACCGAGGGTTCGAATCCCTCTCTTTCCGTACCTTTCTTTACCTAATTTGCCAATCTTACTGACCACAATGGATCAAATAAGAATGCATACCGTTCTTCCAACTTTCTTCGATATGGATTTTTTTTTTAAGAATTTCTGTGGTATCGAAAATGCTGGGAAGGGGTAGGCAAAGAATGAGAATACCCCTACCCGATCTATGTCTATGATACATGAATGAGAGAAAGATCCCCGGACCAAACCCATTCTATTTTCTTGGCCTTTTTACTTATACGAAGGGAGGCAAAAATGTATGAGCACTTGTTAGTTAGGTTTAA